ATGCGTTGACTTTTTTCTACTAATCATAAGGATATTGGTACGTTGTATATTATTTTTGGAATATGATGTGGTCTTTTAGGAACAGGTTTAAGATTACTAATTCGATTTGAATTAGGTGCTGCAGGAGCATTTTTAGGTGACGATCATTTTTATAATGTTATTGTAACTGCTCATGCTTTTGTAATAATTTTCTTTTTAGTAATACCATTAATAATTGGTGGATTTGGAAACTGGATAGTGCCATTATTAATTGGTGCTCCTGATATAAGATTTCCTCGGATAAATAATATAAGATTCTGATTATTACCTCCTTCGTTTATTTTATTATTATGTTCAACTTTAATAGAAGGAGGTGCTGGAACAGGATGAACTGTATATCCCCCTCTGTCTGGTTCTATAGGGCATGGAGGGACATCGGTTGATTTAGTTATTTTTTCTTTACATTTAGCAGGTGCTTCTTCTCTTTTAGGAGCCATTAATTTTATTACTACTATTTTTAATATGCGATCACCTGCAATGACTATAGAACGTTTAAGTTTATTTGTTTGATCAGTCTTAGTAACTGCATTTCTTTTATTATTATCATTACCAGTCTTGGCCGGAGCAATTACTATATTGTTAACAGATCGTAATTTTAATACTAGTTTTTTTGACCCAGCTGGAGGAGGGGATCCAATTTTATATCAGCACTTATTTTGATTTTTTGGACATCCAGAGGTATATATTTTAATTCTTCCAGGATTTGGGATAATTTCTCATATTTTAAGTAATTTTACTTCAAAACCAGCTTTTGGAACCTTAGGAATAATTTATGCTTTAATTTCAATTGGGATTTTAGGATTTATTGTTTGAGCTCATCATATATTCACGGTTGGTATAGATGTTGATACACGAGCTTATTTTACTGCAGCAACAATAATTATTGCTGTTCCAACAGGAATTAAGGTATTTAGATGAATAATAACTTTATATGGTAGTCGTGGACCTTTTAGAGCTGCTATATATTGGGTTCTTGGATTTATTTTTTTATTTACTCTTGGAGGTTTAACTGGAATTGTTTTATCCAATTCATCCTTAGATATTGTTTTACATGATACTTATTATGTAGTAGCTCATTTTCATTATGTTTTATCAATAGGAGCTGTATTTGCTATTTTTGGAGGCTTTGTGTATTGATTTCCTTTAATAACAGGATTGACTTTACACGAACGTTGAGCTAAAGCTCACTTTTTAGTAATATTTTTTGCTGTAAATTTAACATTTTTTCCACAACATTTTCTTGGTTTGGCTGGAATACCACGCCGATATTCTGATTATCCAGATGCGTATTATAAATGAAACCAAGTATCTTCTTTTGGATCATTATTTTCTATCTTTGCTGTTTTAATATTTGTATTTATTTTATGGGAAGCTTTAGTAGCACAACGTGGAGTATTATTTACCAAAGCTCCAGCTATTTCACGTGAGTGAGAAGAGATTTTACCATTAGATTTTCATAGAAATACAGAGTCTTCCGTTACTGTAATTTAAAATTTATCAATAATACCCCTATTTAAATTATTTGAAGACAAAGTATAAAATATATTACATTTCAGTTACATTGAAAAAATCCGAGTATTTGGTGTCTTTATATTTATATAAGTTTTTCAATTTAGATTTAATTTATTTATTAAAAATTACTTTGATGGAATTATTTAAAAATTTTAGATTTAATTAATTGTACCTTTTGAATAATGGTTGTATTAGAATAATATAATTTTATAGTTCCCGAATTAAAAGGAGCTAATTGTTAACATTTTTTAGAGTTAAAATAATTATGTTGAAATATGGTTTTAAGATTAACAATTAGTAATGAAAGATTATCAACTTTTAAGATATCTGGAAAGCTTAGAAAAGTATTTAGTACTGAGAAGTTAGCCATAAAATGATTAGATTTTATGTAAATAATATTTTAGTCTACATTTCTTTTTCTATTATTAATCTAACTGAGATTAAAAAAAAGTTTCTATTAACTACTAAATTAATTTATTATAAATATATAAGCTATATCTAAATATTTTCAATTAGATTTAATAATGTATAGATAAGTAATAATATTTTTAAATTTAAAAATTTTTATTTTTAATTTAACCAACTTATTTCATATAAATTTTATAATTAATGAAAAGGAACTCGGCAAAAAAAACTTCGTCTGTTTAACAAAAACATAGCTTCAGGATATAAATCTGAGGTTAAATCTGCCCAATGTATATTATTAATAATTATAAATGGCCGCGGTACTTTGACCGTGCTAAGGTAGCGCAATTAATTGGCTTTTAAATGGAGTCATGTATGAATGGAATCACGGAGTTTAACTGTCTCTAAACTAATTTATTGAAATTACTATGTAGGTGAAAAAGCCTTCAAGTAGAAAAAAGACGAGAAGACCCTTAGAGTTTTATTTAAAGTAAAATAATTTTTTATAATAATTTAGTTGGGGCAACAAAGGAACATGTTTATTAAATTTCCTTAATTTTATTTATCGATTTTTATAATTTTAGTTAAACTACCTTAGGGATAACAGCATAATTTAATTAATAAGTTTGTGACCTCGATGTTGGACTAGGGAACTAAAAGGTTAGTCGCTTTTTAGCAAGGTTCTGTTCGAACTAATAATCCTACATGATCTGAGTTCAGACCGGTGTAAGCCAGGTCAGATTCTATCTTTTTAAATTGAAATTTTAGTACGAAAGGACCAATTTTCAGTACATAAATGTACATTACAAATTGACTTGGCAGAATAATATGCAATTGATTTAGGATCAATATATAATAATTTTAATATTAGTCGGCTTTATACTTTATAATAAGAAGAGTTAATTTGCAATTAAAAAGAAGATTTAATATCTTAAGGCCATGTTTTAATCAAAAAGAGTTTAGAAGAATACTAACTTTGGGAGTTAGAGGGTAGTACATAGATACTATTTTTGAATTGTTATTTCTGTTTTGATTTTGTTCATCAATAATTTTCTGTTTACCATTATTTAAGAATCCAATTAGAATAGTATCAGCTGTAGTAGCTATTAGATTACTTATAGTAATGATTATTTCTTTATTATCAAGTTTTTGGTTTTCATATGTTTTATTTTTAGTGTATGTTGGTGGGTTATTAGTTTTATTTATTTACATTTGTTTAGTAAGAAGAAATTTTCCATTTAAATTTAATATAATTAGTATATTATGTCTTATTTTTGGTTCTTGTTTACTTTCATTAAAAGTAGAAAGATCATTACCTTTACGATTTCTAGGCCCTAGAACTTGAATAAGTGGGGAAAGTTTATTGAATCAAAAAAGTTTATCATTATTTTTGTTTTTAGTTGTTCTTTTATTAGCAATATTGTTAGTTGTTGTCCGTATTTCTCAGAGAGGTTCTTTTGCTATTAGTAATCATGAAAAGAGTTAAAAGATTAAAGTTTAGTTTATTATTGTTAAGATACTCTCTATTTATATTATGTTTAACTTACTATTTTCTAGTTCTAAATAAAGCTATTATTTTAGAGATTGATTTATTTTCTTTGTCAAGTATTAATTTTTCCTTAATATTTATTTTTGATAAAATTAGAATTAGATTTAGAATAGTAGTTACACTAATTTCTGGTAGTGTTTTTTTATTTGCTTATAAATATATAGAGGATGACCCATTCTCAGGACGATTTATTTGAATTCTTTTATCTTTTGTAATTTCAATAAATTTATTAATTTTTTCTGGATCTATTTTTTTTTTACTTTTAGGGTGAGATGGATTAGGAATTACTTCATTTGCTTTAATTATTTATTATGAAAGTAAAGAATCTCAAATAGCAGGATTCCAGACCTTAATAATTAATCGTTTAGGAGATGTCATTATTGTTTTAAGAATATTTTTATTTTTAATTGAGGGTCAATTTACTTTCTTATCAATAAGAAATTCTATATTTTATAGTTCAGGTATTATCTTAATATTATGTATTGCAGCTTTAACTAAAAGAGCTCAATTCCCATTTAGTTCATGACTTCCAGCAGCTATAGCTGCACCTACACCAGTAAGAGCTCTTGTTCATTCATCGACTTTAGTAACAGCTGGTATTTTTTTAGTTATTCGATTAAGATATAATTTACCTTTAGATGAAACAATATCTATAATTTTACTTTTATGTGGTTCTGTAACTTGTCTTTTAGGGGGATGAGCAGCTACTTATGAAAATGATATTAAGAAAATTATTGCTTTGTCAACCTTAAGTCAATTAGGTGTAATAGTTTTTAGATTAGGAATAAATTTTCCTGCATTAGGGTTATTTCATTTATACACTCATGCCTTATTTAAAGCCTTGTTATTTTTAGCTGCGGGTCATATTTTAATAGTAACTTTTGGATCACAAGATATTCGAATAATAGGAGGTGTAGGAGTATTAATACCATTTACATGTGTAATATTTAATATTAGGAGGTTATGTTTAGTTGGAGCTCCATTCATAAGTGCTTTTTACTCTAAACATATAATTTTAGAAAAAATATTTATGGCTCCGACAAATTTTATTAGAATTTTAATTATAACAACTGCTACTTTTATAACTGCTAAATATGTTTCACGAATATTAAAAGCAATCTCTTGAGATAAAACAGGAACTTATCTTTTTTCTAGCTATTCTGGAATCTACACTTCTTTTCCTGTAATAATTTTAGCTATTGGAGCTATTTCTAGAGGTAAATTTATTTTAAGTTTAGATATTTCAAATTTAGAATTTAGATTTTTACCAAGATCTCATTCTATACTAATCAATTTAGTTACAATTTCAGGAATTTATATAGGATTAATTGAAAATAATCTAAAAAAAAATAGAACAATTTTATCTACATTATTTTTTTTGACACCTTTAGTATATGGCTCAACTAAACCATTTAGAATACTAATATCTAAAATTAAAATTTTAGATCAAGGGTGAATTGAACCTTATTTTTTAATTAAAAATAAAATTCTCTGAATAAGAGCTAATATTACTAGTATTAGGAATTGACCTAATAGTCGAATTTTGATTTCTGCTTCCTTTATTATTTTATTTATTTTAAATGGTACTTTATTTAGTAATTAGAATTTTAACTTGTTTATGTGTATTATTAGCTGTAGCATTTTTTACCTTATTAGAACGAAAAATTTTAGGTTATATTCAATTACGAAAAGGTCCTAACAAAGTTAGACTTTGAGGTATTTTGCAGCCTATTGCCGATGCAGTAAAATTATTTGTAAAAGAAAAAATTATACCATATGGAAGAAATCAGTATATATTTCTATTTGCTCCTTGTTTAAGATTAACTCTTGGATTAACTTTATGATATCTTTATCCTAGACCTTATAGAAACAAATTTATTTCTTGAGGATTGTTATTATTTTTTTGTATTACTTCATTAAATGTATATGGAACTATATTAGCAGGATGAGCTTCTAATTCAAAATACGCCTTTTTAGGAGCTCTACGGGCAGCTGCTCAAACTATTTCCTATGAAGTCAGAATACTTTTATTATTGCTTTTTAGCGCATTTCTGTTGGTAACATCTTCATGAGATGAGGCTTTCAAAATTACATTTCCAATTGCAATATTATTAATTCCAATATTAATAGTTTGGTTTACAAGAACTGTAGCTGAAACTAATCGAGCACCATTTGATTTTGCAGAAGGGGAATCTGAGTTAGTTTCTGGATTTAATGTAGAATTTGGGGGAGGATTATTTGCCATATTATTTTTAGCAGAATATGCTAGAATTTTATTTATATCAATAGCTACAACTGTTTGATTCTTCTCTCAAATATATTTTGCTTCTCTTTTATTTCCAATTCAAATTACATTAGTCGCTATTATATTCTTAATAGTTCGAGGTGCTTACCCACGATTTCGTTATGATTTATTAATAATACTATGTTGAAAATCTTTTTTACCATTTTCTTTATGTGCTTTATGTTTAGTTTCTATAAGAATTAATCTTTAGATTTAAAACTAAATTTTGGTGGTCGAAATTAAGGCAATAAATTGTAAATTTATATATGGCACAATGTGCCCCTTACGGGAGATTATAGGTTAAATTTTAATGAAACCATTGGCCTTCAAAGCCGAAAATGAGTAATCTAGTCTTGTTGATTTTAATAAAAATTTCTTGAGTTGGAGTATTAACTTCTTTTTTTACTTTTACAAAATTAAATATACATATTTTAATTTTACTAATTAGTTTAGAAGCCTTAATATTAAGTTTATTAATTTTCTTATTTTCTTTTTCTATAATTTACAATAATAGTTATTCAATCTTTTTAATTCTATTAACCTTCGCAGCTTGTGAAGCTGCATTAGGGTTATCACTCCTTGTTAGAATCCTACGATTACGTGGAAATGATCTTGTAACATCCTTTGATTCAATAAAATTTTATGCATAAAATACGTCAAGCAAATCCAGCCGAACAATTTCTTAGTTTACCTAGACCAATAAGGTTTTCTATTTGATGAAATGGGGGATCTATTTTAGGTTTACTTTTATTTTTACAAATTTTAACAGGATTATTTTTATCAATACATTATACTGCAGATATAACTAATACTTTTGCTTCTGTAATTCATATTATACGAGATGTGCCTGGAGGATGATTATTTCGAAATTTCCATGCAAATGGGGCTTCTTTATTCTTTGTTTTTTTATACTTACATATTGGACGTGGGTTATATTATCAAAGATATATTTCTCAACCACATACATGAATAGTAGGAGTAACTATTTTTATTGTTAGAATAGGGACTGCATTTTTAGGTTATGTTTTACCTTGAGGTCAAATATCTTTTTGAGGAGCTACTGTAATTACTAATTTGGTTTCTGCTATTCCTTATTTAGGAACATATATTGTAGAATGAGTCTGAGGTGGTTTTTCTGTAGGTCAATCAACATTAAATCGATTTTATTCATTACATTTTATTCTTCCATTCTTGATTGCTGGTTTAAGAGCTCTACACATTTTATTTCTTCATGAGAAAGGTTCAACTAATCCTTTAGGCGAAATACATCATATTAGAAAAATTCCCTTTCATCCATATTTTACTTGAAAAGATATTGTTGGTTTCATTTTACTATTAAGAATATTTGTTATTTTAGGTATTTTTTTTCCAACTATTTTAGGAGACCCAGAAAATTTTAATCCAGCTAGAGCTATAGTAACTCCAGTTCATATTCAACCAGAATGATATTTTCTTTTTGCCTATGCTATCTTACGATCAATTCCTAATAAATTAGGAGGAGTAATTGCTCTTGCAGCTTCAGTAATAATTTTATATCTTTTACCAATAAGAGCAATATATGGAAAATTAGTTCCTAGATCTTTTACACCACCTTATCAAATTGTGTTTTGAAACTTAGTAGTATTTTTTATAATTTTAACATGATTAGGTGCATGCCCAATTGAGGAACCATATGCAACTTTAGCTATTCCAATTAGTATTTTATATTTTATCTCTTTTATCTTATTAGTTAGAATACCTGCTATTTGAAAAAAACTTTTAGCTTTTTGGTTTAGTTTAAAAAAAATCAAAGCTTGTCAAGCTTTAGATACAATAAGAAATTGTAACCAAATAAACAAATAGCTTAAACCTTAAAGCATTACATTGAAGCTGTAATTATAGATCTTTTCTTTTGTTTATATGAGATTTTGAGGACAAATAAATCTAATAGATGCTGGATCTCCATTACAAAGAGAAATATTTTTATTTCATGATCACGCTATAATTTTACTCTTAGGTATTTTTACCTTCTGTGGCTCTTTAGGGTTAAAACTTATTAGAAATAAATTAACTTCACGGACTGTATTAGAAGCTCAACGATTAGAAACAGTTTGAACAATTGTTCCTGCTTTATTGTTAGTTTGATTAGCTTTACCTTCACTCCGTCTTTTATATTTATTAGATGAACAAGGAAGAGATAATGGTATAATTTTAAAAGCTACAGGGCATCAATGGTATTGAAGCTACGAAGTTCCACTTTCAAATAATGGAAGATTTGATTCATATATAATTCCAGAAAATGATCTAAATGAAGGAGATTATCGTCTTTTAGAAGTCGATAATCGAGCAGTTGTTCCTTTTGGAATAGAAACTACTGTTATTGTAACATCTGCTGATGTTCTACATGCTTGAACATTACCATCAATAGGAATTAAAATAGATGCAGTACCTGGTCGATTAAATACTATAAGAATATTTGTAGAAAAACCAGGGGTTTATTATGGGCAATGCTCAGAAATTTGTGGAGCTAATCACTCATTTATACCTATTGTTGTTGAAGCATTAAATCTTGAGGACTTTTGTAATTTACAATTTTAAAATTCTTTAGTAAGTATTTATGTACATTTGCCTTCCAAGCAAAAAGACTAACATAGTTAGCCTAAAGAATGTAAAAGTTAGTTTAAATTAAAATTTAGGTCTGTGACTCCTTAGATAATCTTTGATTACTTTTACCTGAATTCAACTATCAGGTTGTAGTTGAATTCAACGATAAGTTGCAAACTTATAAAAAAGATTTCTAATATCTTCTATCTGGAAGTATTCAACTATATATTTAATATTTCTGAGTCCGAAGTTCAGATAAAAGTTATAACACTAGATTTAATCCTACAATTTTTTTTGGTTTATTAAAATAAAAGTTATAACACTAGATTTAATCCTACAATTTTTTTTGGTTTATTAAAATAAAAGTTATAACACTAGATTTAATCCTACAATTTTTTTTGGTTTATTAAAATAAAAGTTATAACACTAGATTTAATCCTACAATTTTTTTTGGTTTATTAAAATAAAAGTTATAACACTAGATTTAATCCTACAATTTTTTTTGGTTTATTAAAATAAAAGTTATAACACTAGATTTAATCCTACAATTTTTTTTGGTTTATTAAAATAAAAGTTATAACACTAGATTTAATCCTACAATTTTTTTTGGTTTATTAAAATAAAAGTTATAACACTAGATTTAATCCTACAATTTTTTTTGGTTTATTAAAATAAAAGTTATAACACTAGATTTAATCCTACAATTTTTTTTGGTTTATTAAAATAAAAGTTATAACACTAGATTTAATCCTACAATTTTTTTTGGTTTATTAATTATCTGAACTTCGGACTCAGAAATATTAAATATATAGTTGAATACTTCCAGATAGAAGATATTAGAAATCTTTTGGGTATTACCCTCTTAAAGGTTCAAAACCTTTCGTGCTTAACACCAAAAAGATTTCAGATTCAAATTATGAAAGACTATTAGTCATTTTAAGCGCTTAAAGCTTATGCATTTATCTGCCATTTCATAAAATATTAAAAATAGAGAATTGAAATCTTTGTAGATTTTCTAATTTTAGTAGGAGTTACAAATAGGTGTTTTTTTCTTAATCCACATAGTAGAATAATATATGATGTTAAAATAAATAGAAATATAAAAAATCCTAATATTGGTCTTAATTGAGGCATAGCAAGGATGGCATGAAGTTTAGAAATATGCTATCTTTAATTAACAGTTAAATGCTTAATATAGCTTCATCCTTTAAAAAATTAAGAAATATATTCATTAATAGATAAATGTAGGATGTTCTTCTCCGTATAGTTTAACTAAAAGAGAGAATACATATGCTTGTACAGAACAAACAAAAATTTCAAATATATTATAACCAATATGAACTATTATAATAGGACCAAAGGTTAATAAAGTGCATGTAGTAAAAGATGTAGCAATTAATCCTATAATAATATGTCCAGCTCTAATATTTGCAATGATTCGAATAGTTAGAGTTAGAGGTCGAATTAAAATTCTAACAGTTTCAATTACTACTAAAAATGGAATAAATCCACTAGGTGCTCCAGCTGGAGCAAAATGAGCAGCAGATTCTTTTGGAAATTTTATTCATCCTGAAAAAATTAATAAACTCCAAAATACTACTGCCAAAGAAACAGAGACTCAGATATTACTAGTAGGTCCATAAACAAATGGAATTAATCCTAGAAAGTTTATTACAAGAAGAATTGATATTAAGGTAAATAGTATTAAAGGAAATCCAAGAAGTGCTTTTTGCCGAGTTTCTCTAGTAATTGAAATTAAAGTAAGTATTACTTTTTTATAAGATTGACTTCATGATGATCTAATAGAAAATAATGATGCCATTATAATAGGTAAAGTTCATATTAATACTGAAAATTTACCAGCTTGTATACAATCTAATGAAGAAAATAAGTCAGATAACATTTATTTGAGAGGTTAAAATCCTCAAAACTAAGGTCGAAACTTAGAGCAATATTTCGCTTTCAAATAATTATATATATATATATATATATATATATATATATCTTAAGAATATTAAATTCAACTTTACCTTGAAAAAGTAATGTGATTATTTCACTATTAAGACAGGTACACTTTCCAGTACACCTACTATGTTACGACTTATTTCATTTTTCAACGAAAGCGACGGGCGATTTGTGCACAGTTAAAGTACTAATATTCAATTAAGATTCATTTAAAATATTTACTTTCAAGTCCATTTTAATTTTTTTTATTTCAGAAAAATCCCAAATTTAGTTTATATTGTAACTCACTTTTAACTCTTATATAGGCTGCATCATAACCTGTCTTTTTTTAGTTTTTGAAGATTCTGATCTCATCTAAAATGAGAACTGAAGACGGCGATATACAAACTTCAGATAAATTAACAAGAGTAAGGTTTTTTGTGGATTATCATTTATTTAGCAAGTTCCCCTGAAGTTTTTAACTGCCGCCATGTAATTTAAGTTTTAACTATAAAGTCTTAATGCTTAGGTATTGAATTTTAGTTCTATATAATAGGGTATCTAATCCTAGTTTATAACACGAATTTGAGCTTAAAAGATTAAGAAAAGAGTTTTTATTTTAATAGCAATTTCACCTGATTATAAAAATTTATTCTTTTAGCTTACCTAATATAATTAACTTAATTAATAGGTATGACCGCGACTGCTGGCACCTATTTAGTCTAATTTTTAAAGCTGAATTAAATTATTATTTCTAATATAGTTTAATATTTCTTGCTGGGTTAATAAAAAATAAATTTATATAATTTTTTTTATACTATAATTACCATGCTAAGTTTAACTTAGGTTAATTTTTAATCATTACAAAGTTTTAAATAGGAGACATAGTCTATTATTGAGTTATGAGCCCAAGAGCTTAAATTTTAGCTTACCTATTTAATTTCTAAATCAGTCTAAAGCCCCTTCATTTCATTCATGAAATATACCAAATAGAAGAATAAGTAAAAATAATATTAAACTAGTTCTTGTTAAAAAAGAAATATTTCTAGAAAATATTCTTAGAACAGGAAAGAGTAGGGCAATTTCAACATCAAAAATTAAGAATAAAACTACTAATAAAAAAAAACGTGTAGAAAACGGAGATCGTATTTTTCTTAATGGGTCAAAACCACATTCAAATGCTGTTAATTTTTCTCTTGCATCTAATGATCTAAGATAATTAGTAAAGTAATAAATAATAATAAGAATAATAGATAAAATGATAACAAAGTTACTAAATAATATTAACATTTTACGGATTTTTAACTAATTACGTAAATGTTGAGAAATTTTATTTCTCCTCAAAGGTTTTCAAAACCTTCATTATAACAAAATATTTTTTGGAGATTAAAAACTTAGGCTGCTAACTTGAGTTTGGGAAATAATTATTTTCCATCTTCATATGATTGAAATTATATGTGTTATTCTAATTTCTTTTTTAATAATAAATTGAGGAGTTTCAATATTTAGTTTAATATTAGCTGTATTTTTAGGTTTAATACAAATAAATATAAATTTTTCTTTAAACTTAGATGGTATTTTTTTTACATCTACATTTTCTAGAATTTTGGTTTTTTTATCCTCTTTTCTTTGTTTACTTTCTTTAATATGTACACCTGAAGAAAAGGATTCTTGAGTTTATATATTGTGTTTACTTATTCTTTCATTTGTTTTAGTATTAGCCTTTTCTAGATGTAATCTTGTAATGTTTTATGTCTTTTTTGAAGTATCATTAATTCCTACTTTGATTTTGATTATTGGTTGAGGTTATCAGCCTGAACGATTACAGGCCGGAACTTATATAATATTATATACAGTTAGAGCTTCTTTGCCTCTTTTAATTGCTATTCTTTGACATTGTTCTTGTATAAGAACAACTGAAACTTATATATTACATTTATCTAGTCCTATTTTTAGTGGGATAATTGGATTAGTGCTATATGGAGCATTTTTAGTAAAATTACCAATGTATGGCGTTCATCTTTGATTACCTAAAGCACATGTAGAAGCTCCATTAGCAGGGTCAATAATTTTAGCTGGTATTCTTTTAAAGTTAGGTGGTTATGGAATTATACAGATAATCTATTGTTTTAATATAATTTTAGATCAATATACAATTATTATTGTATGTTTAAGAATATGAGGAGGATTTTTAGCTACTTTAATATGTCTTCGACAGGTAGATGTTAAGTCTTTAGTAGCTTATTCTTCAGTAGGTCATATAAGAATTGTATCAGCTGGATTAATTTTAGATTCATCTTGAGGTGTAACTAGGGCTATTGTAATAATAATTGCGCATGGTTTTTCATCATCAGCCATATTTTGTTTAGCTTATTTTTCTTATAAAAAAAGACATACTCGTAATTTACCTTATATGAAAGGAATACTTCAAGTTTATCCTGTTTTAAGAATATTTTGATTTATTTTCTGTTGTATTAATATAGCATGTCCACCTACTTTAAATTTAATAGGTGAAATAGTAATTATTGGTACTTTATGAAATTGAAATCTTTGATTAGTTATTTGTATAAGTTTAATAATTTTTTTTAGGGCTAGATATAATATGTACTTATATAGATCAATAAATCATGGAGCATTTTCTACTTATTTTTTTGGAGGAATCCCATTAAAAAGTTATAGAATAATTGGTCTTATAAGACATTTTTTACCTTTAACTTTAATTTTTAAATCCTCTTTATTTATTATTTTTAATTTATTAGTTTAGCTAAAATTATAGTTATTTAAGAGAGAATCTAGAAAAAAAATTTATATTTATCTCTGAGTTACAAAATCAGTGCTTTTAAGTTTTAAGCTATTCTAGAAAGAACCTCATCAGTAAATTCTAACATATAAAAATAATCAAACAACATCTACAAAGTGTCAATATCAAGCAGCTGCTAAAAATCCTAAATGATGACCTTTATCAAAATGAAAAATTGCTATTCGAATAAAGCAAACTGTTAAAAAGGATGCTCCTACTATTACATGTATACCATGGAATCCTGTTGCAATAAAGAAAGTTGATCCATATACACTATCAGCAATAGAGAATGCTGTTTCTCTGTATTCTCCATACTGTAATCAGAGAAAATAAAATCCTAAAGTTAAAGTTAGGAATAATCCTTGTAAAGCTCTAAGTTTGTCTCCTTTTTCTAGTCTATGATGAGTTCAAGTTACTCTTACACCTGATAGTAATAGAACTGAAGTATTAAGTAATGGAACTTGGAATGGAGAAAGAGTATTAATTCCAACTGGAGGTCAAACTGACCCTACTTCTAGTGTAGGAGCTAATCTTCTATGAAAATAAGCTCAAAAAAATGAGAAGAAAAAACAGATTTCTGATACAATAAATAAAATAAATCCAGCTTTTAATCCAGAAACAACATAAGAGGAATGATGTCCCTGAAAGGTTGATTCTCGGACTACGTCTCGTCATCAAAGATAAGAAATAAATATCACTATAAGAGCTCCTATTCTTATTAAGGTAAAATCTCCTGTTCGAATATAATATACTAATCCTGTTGGTATACATAAGACAGCAAATGAATTTAATAAAGGTCAAGGGCTGTACTCAACTAAGTGGAATGGATGTCCCATAAATAGGAAAATTTCTTAATTTCATTTATATTTTATTTTTGTTGAAATAGATAAAAGCAACCGCCGGATGAACGGATGTTATTGATGTTAACAAATAAAGAATTTTTTATTCTGTTGCTTTATGTCTTCTGGAAATGTTCTATTTTTAGTTATATTAATTATAGGGCCATTAATTAGACTTTCATCCACGAATTGAATTATTTGTTGGATTGGTCTTGAACTTGGATTTTTAGGATTAATTCCTTTACTTTTTAGAGATTTAGGTTTTTCTTCCTTAAGAAAGGAATCGGCAATAAAATATTTTTGTATTCAAGCTTTAGCTAGAGGCTTATTAATACTTGGAGGAACTTTTGTTTTTATTGATTTTATAACTATTTGGATTTTTAATTTTACTTTTATTATAAGATTATTTATAAAATTAGGAATCTTTCCAATACATTTTTGAGTTCCTAGTGTTGTTTCTGGATTAAATTGACTTCCTATATTTATTTTATTAGGTTGACAAAAAATTCCTCCCTTAGCTTTTATTGTTATTTTTTCTGAAAATTTAAATTGGTTTACTCCTTTTATTATAGTTTTTGGAGGATTAAGAGCTTTAGCTGGGTCAATTATTGGATTAAATCAAACATCTTTTCGAGCAATACTAGGAAGATCATCTATTTCTCATACGGGTTGAGCATGTTTTGGTTCTGTTCTTGGAAATTTATGGGTTTATTTTTTAATTTATTTTTTTACTTTTTTAATTCTTATATTTTTTTGCTTTTTGGTAGATGATTTAATAATCAGTATTACTGTATTAAGATTAAGAGGATTACCTCCTTTTACTATATTTATTGGAAAATGAGGAATTCTTAAAAGAGCTCTAATTTGTGAAATTTGGTATATTTATCTTATTCTCCCTATTTTAGGAGCTCTTTTAAGTCTTTTTTTCTATTTAAAATTTTTTTATTCTTTCTATTTAAAGTTTACTAGAATTAATCAGAAGAGAAAATATTCTTTTATTACTTGTTTTATTTTTATTTTTACTAGTGGTGTGCTAACTATTATATTTTTTTGTTTCGATGACCGAGAATAGGTAAAAGATTTTTAATCTTTTTACAGGAAGTAATTTCCTTCGTAACAT